ACTCATGTAAAGTATATGAGTGCTTCCGCATTTATTCAATATTAGTTAGATTAATAAAATTAAATATCTAATTAGATTTCTTTTTTATATTTATTTAAATTTTTAATAGTTCTAAATTCTCTCTAATTTTCTATTAAGATTCTTCATTTTTATTATGAAATTAATATCTTTATTTAATATATTATTTCATTTTTATCCAAGAATTTCAATTCTATTTCCTTTATAAGAAAAATGAAATTCTTTCTTTTCGGTAAGAATTTCAGAGGCTGTTTTCCGATTGTTTTAGAGAACGAATCGGGAGACGGTAAGGATTAGATCAAATGGAAATAAGAGATGCAAATAAGAGTATGAGTATGCAAAGTAATCTATCTTGATTCTATCTTTTTTACTTTTGAGTTAATGAAATGGGGGGCAAAATAAAACATAGGTCTTTTTATTCCTACCTGTTACTAAGATTAATTCCCTTAATACTTCAAAAGATATCTCTGGATTTTTTTATGCTTAATATTTTTTTATTCTACTAGAAATCAGATAAGAACTTGTTAGATGTTCTAATTGGATTTATTGGATTGTTTCGTCAATGGTGTTATCCCGGAATCCTTTTTTGACTCTGTACCAGCGATTCCACTATTATTATAAAATTTTTAGTGAAAAATAAAAAAAAAAAAGAACATAATACAAGAAAAATTAGTAAACAATAATGAAATAATTCCTTCATATTGATAGAGATAGGAGACAAAATTTACATGGATATAGTAAGTCTTGCTTGGGCTGCTTTAATGGTAGTTTTTACATTTTCCCTTTCCCTTGTAGTATGGGGAAGAAGTGGACTCTAAGGGTACTACTAATTGAGTTAAGGGATCAAACTGTATCAATTGTTTTATAGCTGGGTTCTGAAATTTTTTAACTATTGAATTTAGTTATTTTATTATTAATACTAATTAATGAAATGCAATTATATCTGCATTTTGGAATTCTATTGTGTTCCAGTGGTGTAATGTATTCTATGTATAATATTGAAAATACTCTTTAAATCAAACAAATATTTGAATTGTTACCATCTTCGTATTTTGAAAGTCAAGGGAGTACAAATAATAGGAAATTGATTCCTATTCTAACCAAATTCTTTCTAAGATTTCTATTCAGAAGAATAAGAAAGAGTTGCTTTTTGATTATTTCAGATTGATTGGAACCAATACAAATATGGAACCAATACAAATAAAATAGATTAGATGAAACAAAGAAAAAAATGTGGACGCTATGTTATGTACATTCCATATATAGAATGGAAATTCTATATCGATATCTATCTATAGATAGTATGAATATGAAAATCAATATTTAAAGATGGGTGCATATTAAACCTCGATTTTTATAGAATAAATAAAACATAGAGTAAAACTTGATACACTACAATAATAGAGAGTATAGTAGAAAGAAATTTGATTTCTTTCTACTATACTATATGGATTTCATAGAATTCTGCTGATTGTAGTCGGATCATTTCATTTAAAACGAAGACCCGAGATTGAAATCCTTTTTTTCATTTTTTTCATTCAATCATTGCATTGATAATAAATCAGAATTCATGTTTAAGTAAAATTGAAAATTAGTCACTTTGACTTACCGTTTTTACGTAAATTATAAGTAAAAAGGCAGTAGGAACTAGAATGAAGAGTGCAGTAGCTATAAATGCGAGAATATTTACTTCCATAATCTCTATGTTTTCTTTCTCTTTTATTTCTAATAAATACTTCGGGATTTAATCCCATAGAAATGATAAATCTTTCGTCGGTAAATTCAATGGTATAAATCTTATCTCGATGATATCAAATCGGATCAATATCACGAATAACAATATCTGAGCTATCAAATCGACTCATCGTCGAGAATTAAATAGTATAACATAGGAAGATCTTTTATCCATACCAAAGAAAAAAAAAAAATGACTTTCTGATGCAATCAAAAATTCCTTTTCCTTTTTTCTTTCTTCGAAAGAAAGAAAAAAAGGGGATCCCGTTTAGAAATGAGATTTTTTTGTTATTTTTATTCCCTTTCACACACGAAATCAATTGATATTTTTTTTCATTGGATTTGTATCCATCGGGACTGACGGGGCTCGAACCCGCAGCTTCCGCCTTGACAGGGCGGTGCTCTGACCAATTGAACTACAATCCCAGGAAAAAATCGTATATCATACATATTCTTACAATTTCATTCAAACCTTTTCTTTTTCTATTTGAGATTCGAATCGTTGTACTGTAACTGAAAGAGGCGGACTCTTTTATATATTGATATTTATATGGGTCTGCACTTTAGCGAGATCGACACGGATTACTCGTAATCCGTTCGTTATTGCCAAATCGATTGAAAAATGAATCAATGAAACAAAAAAAAGACTCTTTTTTTTTTTTACTTTAAACCTTTCCTTAGACTTTATACTTACGGATCCTGTAAGGAATTTAGCAAAATCCGAATTTGTGGAAAAAATATGTGATACGGAAAAAAGAAATAGCACTAGGGATGTATGAAATTTTTATTCTTCCGTATCCGAGCCCATCGGTCATTTTCAGAGAACAACAAATGGGTTATATCATTTCATGGTGGATCGCAAATTTTTGGGCCGAGCTGGATTTGAACCAGCGTAGACATATTGCCAACGAATTTACAGTCCGTCCCCATTAACCGCTCGGGCATCGACCCAGGAAGAATCAATCTCAGTCTTTATTGATAATCCCTGATCAATTTCCTTTCGTAGTATCCTACCCCCAGGGGAAGTCGAATCCCCGTTGCCTCCTTGAAAGAGAGATGTCCTAAACCACTAGACGATGGGGGCATACTTGCCCGACCGCCATTATACTATGTTCATAGTATGAACAGTTTTTTGAAATTGTCAATAGAATGGAATGATATGATTCGATCAGAAGGATCTTTCCAGCTTTCAGAATTCCATAAAATTTTTTGATTCATCATTTAAATTTCGAAATTGTTCATTCCCATCACCAATCTATAATAAAAAAAAAATAGAAAAAAGATAAGTAATGCGAAAGAAAACAAAAGAAAGAGAGAATCCTTTCAGGGAATGATTGATTTGTTGGAAGAGGCGAGGCATGAAAACCTCATTTCTTTCACTTTCATTCAGTGTTAAGAAGATTTGATAGGTATATTTCTATCTCACATTAAGCCGGGAAAAAAACGAGAATAAATCTGGAAATTGGGTAAAAAGGATAGGGATCAATAAGTTATTGAAAGTTGTTTTTTTTTTCAATTCGAATCGGTTTTGAAAAAAATCATTCCATTTATATTTATCAAATCTAATATAAATCGTTTTTTAACTATACTCTATTCACTAGGTAAATCCAATTTCTTGTTCCTTAATGAGTTGCTATGTACAAAAAATAGATAGATCTATATATATTCTAATCTTATATATAATATAATAATAAATAATAAGTATATGCAGTAACAAATAGATGTACTAAACTCATATTGGCTGGTTCCTTATTCAGGAATTGAATCAAATGAGGCCCCTTTAACTCAGTGTGGTAGAGTAACGCCATGGTAAGGCGTAAGTCATCGGTTCAAATCCGATAAGGGGCTTTTGACTTTTTTCATAAAATACTAAGAGCGGTATTCCTATTTGAAGGAAGAATATTCTTGATATTTGTAAGAAGTTTCCGTTTGTAAATAAAATAAAAAAAACTATAGTATAATTTCATTAAAAAATGGAATCATTAATTTTAATAAGTTATTGTTATCATTCTAATGAATTCGATCGAATATAGTAAACTAATTCTAGTTAGAAAGTGAATTATTCTTATTTCTCGAAATATATTAATATATTATATATATATATTTTAGAATTAGAATGTGATATCTCCTTTAATTGTCAGATATTCCTATTTTCTATTATTCCAATCAATAAAATGGGAAAGATTCTAAAAAAAAGTAAGTGGACCTAACCCATTGAATCATAACTATATCTACTATTCTGATATTCAAATTCGATAGAAATAAAATTCGAACAGTGGATCTTTTTTTCGTTTTTAATACCTCTTTGGTTTGGACTCCGCAAGAATCTGTCGATATTTCTGATTAAATCTTATTGTTCCTAGAGGTTCTATAGGAATAAATTGCTACTCCCCTCCTCCACGAAGAAGGGCATTCTATTCTAAGTTCCAACATACAAGTCATTTGACTTTAAAATATCTTTTTTCCGAATATCAGAAAAGATAAAATCACATTTCTATTCTTTCTTTAAGACATGATATATATCTATAGAAATAAGAAATAATAGAAAAATCTATCAAATCATGACTTTGCGTATCAAATATTTTCTTTTCATATCTATGCATACGAGATTTTTACGGCAATTAATGGATGCGAAAACGAAACTTTCACTTAAGAATCTATTTTTATTAAAAAAATTCCATACAATATTAAAGAAAGAATCTGACAGATAGATAAAAAAAAGTAAATAGAAAAAAATATTTGAATTTCTTACCTCGATCTGCAAACAAAAAAGTATACTTTTGGGTTTTTTTAATCTGAAAAAAAGGAAAATAGAACAAAGAAGACAATAAAAGAAATAAATGTAAAATAGTGTAAAATAGAAAGTAAAAATATGATCCTCTAGTAGTTTCCTAGACATAGAAATTAGAAGAATATATAAAACTATTTTTTTTATTTCACGAACAAGATTTAAGAATAAGATATTTTTATTTGGTAAAAGAAGAGTAGTATGTCTGGGGATCTACTGGGAACGAGAGTTCGAAAAGGGATCATTTGTTTCTTGAACAGTTCTTTAAATTTTAAATAAATTATTTATCGGATTTACGAGTCATAAGACAATTCCTGATTCATGGCTTAGGGGATTTTTAAGAATAGAAAGGAATATAACCGAATTAAGTTCATGGATTTGACCTAGGTTAGGTATCAATAGACCAAAAAGGGATTTTTCTATTCGAAACTCATTAGAAAAGAAGGGACAGTCTACGAGA